TTTTTTTGCATTTTTTGTATTTTATATATAAAATAAAAAATTTTTTTGTTGAATTGGATATATATGTTTTGCTTTATACAACAAAAAATTATTTCGTTTCAACTTGGGATTTTAATATAGATGTTATTATATATATTACATTTATTTCCATATATTCCTATCATTTATTTAACAATAATCGATTATTAATATTCAACGATTTCTCAGAAGTTTTAGATACCTATGTTTTTAGGGGGAAAGAAATTATTATATAATAATATATTTATATTAATGTACATATATATGTACATTATTACTATAGTATATAAACAATACACTTTATTTATTTATAATTATAATTATTTAAAATAACTAGTTATATTAATTATAATAATATAATTATCTAATTAAATTAATTTACTAATAATATATAGTTACATATATTATAGAATAATAACGGATTTAATTATATACTATCTCATACTATATTAAAAGCAATATTATATTAATATAACTGATTTATATTATTTAATCTTTACCATATAGTTAAAAAAAGGTAAAGATTAAATACAGGGGAAATAAACAACCCTTTTCATGTTTGATCCATGTTAATTTTTTTCACATATAATAGAGAAGTTGTTGTTGTTGAAATGGGAAGATTTATTCTAACTTTTCTTGTTTTTTTATTGTTGTTTTCTTTTTATTTTTCTAGGTATTTTTGATTTTTGTTTGTTTGAGATCGGAATTTTCTATTTTTAATAAACCGGGTGGTTTTTTTGGAAAAGTTTTATTCTTGCTTATTTATTCATTTTTTCTTTATATTATATGCAAGTTTTGTTAAACTAAAAGTTCTTTTTGCAGTGATTTGATTTAATTATTAAGTAATTTTGGAATTAGTAATTGATTTAGTATTGGCATAATTCGTGCCAGCAGCCGCGGTTATACGATTAATGCAAGTGAATATATTTGGTTAAAACAGTTATTTTTATATTTAGGATTAATTTAGAAATTTATAAGGTGAAATTTTAAAATTTTTTTATAATTCTTATTTTAGGATTCTGTGAAACTTAAATAATAAACTAGGATTAGATACCCTATTATTTTAAGTGTTAATTTTGCTTACCTGGGTAGTATTAGTTAGGATCTTAAAACCCAAAGAATTTGGCGGTATCTCATTCCATTTAGAGGAACCTACCCCGTAATTGATAATACACGATTAACTTTACTTAATTTATTTGTTTGTATATCTCCGTTATCAGAAAATCTTTTTGGAGTTATAATTTTCTTAATTTGTAATTTTAAAATATTTCAGGTCAAGGTGCAGCTTATAATTAAGAGGAGGTGGGTTACAATAAATTTTAGTTTATTACGTATTTGATAGTGGAATACTATTAATGAAGGTGGATTTAATAGTAATTTAATTTATTTAATTTAATTGATATTGGCTCTGGGGTGTGTACACATCGCCCGTCACTCTCATTATTGATTAATCTATTTTAATTTAAAGTTAGTTTCAATTTAGATGAGATAAGTCGTAACATAGTAGATGTACTGGAAAGTGTATCTAGAAAGTTAATCAAGATATAGCTTATTAGTGAAGCATTTCATTTACACTGAGAATTTTTCTGTGCGATTCAGGATATCTTGAGATTTATTATATTATTTTTTATTTTTGTTTATTTTATTATTTAATAGAAATAACTTTATTTTATTTTGTCTTAGTATATTTTAATGAATTGATTAAAATTATAATAGTTAATTAGTAATGTAATTGGATTATGAAATATTATTTTAAATTAATAAAAGTAGATTTTTTTTATTGTACCTTTTGTATCAGGGTTTATCAATATTTTAGTATGTATATACTACTCTCGATTTGGGTTGATCTATAAACAAATAATATTTAATGTGTTATAATTATTAATAATTTGTTTATAGAAATGAAATGTTATTCGTTTCCTAAGGTTTCTAGTTTCTTAAGAAAAAATTTAATTTTTTATGTTTAATGTTTTATTTAATTTTTTAATTATAAATATTAAACTATTTATTTTTAAGGGGATAAGCTCTTAAATGAATATTCTATAATTTATTTGATTTTAATGTAATAATAAGCTTTAAATCAGCTATTTTTAAGATTACGTTTTAGTTCATTATTATTAATTATGATTTTATAATTATTTTAGATTTTTTATTAAGATAATTAATTTAATGTTTAAATTTTTGTAATAATGATTGAATTAGTATATTTATTTTGTTTATAATATTTTTTGTTATTAATTTATTATAAGGAACTAGGCAAATTAATTTCCGCCTGTTTATCAAAAACATGTCCTCTTGATAATGTTTTGAGGTCTGGCCTGCTCACTGAAAATTTTAAAGAGCCGCGGTATTTTGACCGTGCAAAGGTAGCATAATCATTAGTCTCTTAATTAGAGGCTGGAATGAATGGCTTGACGAGAAATTAACTGTCTCTTAATAAATTTTAAAATTTAACTTTTGAGTTAAAAGGCTTAAATTTTTCTTTAGGACGAGAAGACCCTATAGAGCTTAACATTTAAATTAAATATTTTTTTAAGATGGTCTTTTTATATTTAATGGTAATGTTTTGTTGGGGTGACATGAAGAATTAATAAACTCTTTATTATAAAATCATTGATTTATGTTTATTTTGATCCATAATTTATGATCATAAGATCAAGTTACCTTAGGGATAACAGCGTAATTGTTTTTTAGAGCTCATATTGACAAAGCAGATTGCGACCTCGATGTTGGATTAAGAAAAATTTTGGGTGCAGTAGCTCAATAATTAGGTCTGTTCGACCTTTAAATTCTTACATGATCTGAGTTCAGACCGGCGTGAGCCAGGTCGGTTTCTATCCTAAGATTTAATAAATTCATATTAGTACGAAAGGACCATATGAATGGAATAATTTTTTTCTATTTTGATTAAAGTTAATTTTACTATTTTGACAGATTAATGTATTGAATTTAGAATTCATTTATGTAGATTTATTCTACAAATAGTATTGATATATTATGATTTATTAATATTTATTTTAAATTTTCTTCTTTTAATTATTTGTGTTTTAATTAGTGTAGCCTTTTTAACTTTATTAGAACGAAAGGTATTTGGTTATATCCAAATTCGAAAAGGTCCAAATAAAGTTGGGTTTGTTGGTATTCCTCAACCTTTTAGTGATGCTATTAAACTGGTTTGTAAGGAACAGCCAATTCCTATTATATCTAATTATTTGCTTTATTATTTTTCTCCTATTTTTAATTTAATAATTTCTTTAATTGTTTGAATAATTTTCCCTTATTTAACTTATATATGTTCATTTTCTTATGGATTTTTATTTTTTTTATGTTGTACTAGACTAGGTGTTTATACCGTAATAATTGCTGGTTGATCATCTAATTCAAATTATTCATTATTAGGTTCTTTACGTTCTGTTGCTCAAACTATTTCTTATGAAGTAAGATTAGCTTTAATTTTATTATCTTTAATTATTTTGATTGGTAGTTTTAATATGTTGGATTTTATGAATTATCAATTTTATTGTTGATTTATTATTATTTCTTTTCCTTTAGCTTTATGTTGTTTTGCCTCTTGTTTAGCAGAGACTAATCGTACTCCTTTTGATTTTGCTGAAGGTGAATCTGAACCATTTACTGGTTTTAATATTGAATATGGTGCTGGTGGGTTTACTTTAATTTTTTTAGCTGAATATACTAGAATTGTTTTTATAAGTATATTATTAACTTTAATTTTTTTGGGTGGTGATTTTTATTCTTATTCTTTTTTTATTAAAATTGCTTTTATATCATTTTTATTTATTTGAGTTCGTGGAACTTTACCCCGTTTTCGTTATGATAAATTAATATATTTAGCTTGAAAGAGTTTTTTACCTTTATCTTTAAATTTTTTTATTTTCTTTATTGGTTTTAAGATTTTATTGATTAAATATATTTAGTGAAATTTTTCTAGAAATAATAAGTTAATAGAAGAATTAAACTTCTAATTTTATGTTTTCAAAACATATGCTTTTCTTAAGCTAATTAACTTAGTTTAATTATTCTTAATTATCTTGTCTCATATATAAGCTACATGAATATTAATTAAAAAATAGGAAAAGTAAATAATTGTTAAAATTTGTCCTGTTATGATATAAGGTTCTTCGACTGGTCGTTTTCCAATTCATGTTAATAGAAAAACAACAATTACTATTATTCAAAATAAAATTTGATTAATAGGGTAGAATTGAATTCCACGAAACTGTGTTTTATTATAAAATGGTAAAATTATTAAAATGCTAATTGATAAAAACAATGCAATAACTCCTCCTAATTTATTAGGAATAGACCGTAAAATAGCATAAGCAAATAAAAAATACCATTCTGGTTGAATATGTACTGGTGTAACAAGAGGATTTGCTGGTACAAAATTATCTGGGTCTCCTAAAATATAAGGGTTAATTAAACATAGTAAAATTAATAAAGATATTATAATTACAAATGTAATTGAATCCTTAAATGTAAAATAAGGATGAAAAGGAATTTTATCAATATTACTATTTAATCCAATTGGATTACTTGAACCTGTTTGATGTAAAAAGAATAAATGAATTGCAGCTATAGCTACAATTACAAATGGTAAAACAAAATGGAATGTAAAGAAGCGATTTAATGTTGTGTTGTCAACAGCAAGTCCTCCTCATACTCATTGAACTAAATTTGTTAATAGATATGGAATTGCTGATAATAAGTTTGTAATTACTGTTGCTCCTCAAAAACATATTTGTCCTCAAGGTAAAACGTATCCTATAAATGCAGTTGCTATAACTAAAAATAAAATAATTGTTCCAATTACTCATGTATGCATATATATAAATGAGCCATAATAAATTCCTCGTCCTACATGTAAATAAATACAAATAAAAAATATATATGCTCCATTTGCATGTAATGTTCGAATAATTCAACCATTATTAACATCTTGGCAAATATGAACTCTTCTAAATGCTATTTCAATATTAGGGGTATAGTGTATAGCTACAAATAATCCAGTAACAATTTGGATAATTAAACATAATCCTAGTAAAGATCCAAAGTTTCATCAGACAGAAATGTTTGTTGGTGCTGGTAAATCAAGCAAAGAATTATTAAAGATTTTAATTAGTGGGTGTTTTAATCGTAAAGGTTTATTCATTAGTTTAATTAATCTATTTTTCAAATAGGCCCCTGGTTAATATTAGTGATTTTTACTACTGCTACTAATGCAAGGAATAGGTACATTATTATTATTATTATAGTAGTAGTTAATGTTGGCATATTATATAATTTATCTAAAGATATAGTTATTTCTTGATAATTAATTGTATTATTAATATTTGTAGTTTCTGTATTTTTAATTGAGTCTAAAAATATTATCTTATCTTCAACAATTAACATTATTGTAGTAATAATTATTACAATTATTGAAATAACTCTAATAATAGATTTAGGCTTAAATAATTCATTTGATGCAATTCTTGTAATATAAATAAATAAAACTAATATACCACCAAGAAACGTTAGGAACAAAATATAAGATAGTCAAAAACTTTCTATTATTGTTCCTGTAATTAAACCAACAATGAAAGTTTGAATAATAATAAATATTATTATTGATATAGGGTGATTTAATTTAATAAAATTAATATTTATTATGTTTGATAATGCTATAATAATTATTTTAATCATTTCAGGGGTTAGTTTATAAAAATATCGGTTTTGGGGATCGAGGATAGAAAAATTTTCTACCCCTGAAGTTTTAAGAGAGGGGGGAAACTTTCTCATTTTCGGTTTACAAGACCGACGTTTTTTAAACTATTAAAACTAATGTATATATTTTCTATTTTTACTTCTTTGTTGTTATATTTTTCTGGTGTTTATGTTTTTTCTTCAAAGCGTAAACATTTACTTATGGTTTTATTAAGATTGGAATATATTGTTCTTTCTTTATTTATGTTAATTATTGTTTTTCTTATTGAGTTTGATTATGATTATTTTTTCCCTGTAATTTTTTTAGTTTTTTCTGTTTGTGAGGGTGCTTTAGGTCTTTCTGTTTTGGTTTCTATAATTCGTTCTCATGGTAATGATTTTTTTAACTCTTTTGTTTTATCTTTATGTTAAAGTATTTGTTAATAATTGTGTTTTTGACCTCTCTTTGTTTTTTATGTGGTTATTGATGGTTGGTTCATTCTTTAATGTTTTTGTCTAGTTTTATTTTTATAATTTTTTATTCTTATGCTGATTTAAATATAATTAGATATTGTTTTGGGTTTGATTATCTTTCTTTCAGATTAATTTTATTAAGTTTTTGAATTTGTTCTTTAATAATTACTCCTAGAGGTTTAGTTTATTTGTCTTCTTATCATTCAAGTTTTTTTGTTTCTATTGTTTTGTTTTTATTAATTATGTTTTATTGTTCTTTTTCTAGTTTAAGTTTATTATACATTTTTTTGGAGTCTAGATTGATTCCTACATTACTTTTGATTTTAGGTTGGGGTTATCAACCTGAACATTTACAGGCTGGTTTATATTTAATTTTTTATACTTTAGTTGCAAGATTACCTTTGTTATTAGTTTTGTTTAGGATTTATGATATTTCTGAAACTCTTTATTGTCCTTTATTGTTTGATTTTGGTTATTACTATTTTATGTTTTATATTTTTATCATTTTAGCATTTTTAGTGAAAATACCAATATTTTTAGTTCATCTTTGTCTCCCTAAGGCTCATATTGGGGCCCCTATATCTGGTAGAATAATTCTTGCAGGAGTTTTACTTAAATTATGTGGTTATGGTATTTTTTGTGTTATGAAAATTATTTTTTTAGGTATAAAATTTAATTATTTTTGATTGTCTTTAAGTTTATCTGGTGGTGTTATTGTTAGATTTATTTGTTTTCGTCAAGTTGATTTAAACTCTTTAATTGCTTATTCATCTGTTGCCCATATAAGAATAGTTATTGGTGGTTTAATAACTATAAATTGATGAGGTTGTATAGGTTCTTTTTCTTTAATGATTGGTCATGGTTTATGTTCTTCTGGTTTATTTTGTTTATCAAACATTATTTATGAACGTTTGGGAAGACGAAGATTATTAATTAATAAAGGAATAATTAATCTAATACCAAGAATGGCTCTTTGATGATTTCTTTTTAGATCATCAAATATAGCTGCTCCTCCTTCATTGAATTTAATAGGTGAATTAAGTTTATTAAATAGAATTATGTCTTGGTCTACTTTTAGATTTTTGGTTTTAATTTTTTTATCTTTTTTTAGAGCTGTTTATACATTATATATGTATTCTTATTCACAGCATGGTTCTTATTATATAGGAGTTTATACTTGTTCTTTAGGTTATTTTCGAGAATATCATTTATTACTTTTACACTGATTACCTTTAAATATTTTATGTTTAAAGGGTAATTATTTTTATATTTAATTTGGCTTAAGTATTTTAAAATAAAATATTGTTTTGTGGAATCAAAGATATGAAGTATTTTCATCTTAGGCCGTGTAATTATTATCTATTTGTTCATTAAGTTTTTTTTCTTTATTTCTCTGTAGAACTTTTGTTTTTATTGTAGGTATTTATTATTTAATGTTTGATTATAGAGTTTTTATTGAATGGGAACTTTTTAGATTGAACGGTTCTATAGTAGTTACAACTTTTATTTTTGAATGAATGTCTCTTATTTTTATATCTTTTGTTATATATATTTCTTCTTTGGTTATTTATTATAGAGAGGATTACATATCTGGTGAAATAAATATAAATCGTTTTATTATAATTGTTTTAATATTTATTCTTTCTATAGGTCTTTTAATTATTAGTCCAAATTTAATTAGTATTATGTTAGGTTGATATGGGTTGGGATTAGTTTCTTATTGTTTAGTTATTTATTATCATAATGTAAAATCTTATAGTGCTGGTATATTAACTGCTTTGTCAAATCGAATTGGTGATGTTGCTATCTTAATTTCTATTGCTTGAATATTAAATTTTGGTGGTTGAAATTACATTTATTATTATGATTTTATTTGTGATTCTTTTGAAATAAAGGTTATTACTATATTAATTATTCTTGCTGCTATAACTAAAAGAGCTCAAATTCCCTTTTCTTCTTGGCTTCCAGCAGCTATGGCTGCTCCTACCACCGTTTCTGCTTTAGTTCATTCTTCTACTCTTGTTACTGCCGGTGTTTATTTATTAATTCGTTTCAGTCCTATACTGGTTGTTTATAATTGTGGTTGGTTTTTATTATTAATTGGTTGTATAACTATAATTATGGCTGGTTTTGGGGCTAATTTTGAATTTGACTTAAAAAGGATTATTGCTCTTTCTACTTTAAGTCAACTTTTTTTAATAATGAGAATTTTATCTATGGGTTATTTAAAGCTTGCTTTTTTTCATTTATTGTCTCATGCTTTATTTAAGGCTTTATTATTTATGTGTGCAGGTTCAATAATTCATAATTTGAAGGATTCTCAAGATATTAGTTTTATAGGTTCAATTGTTAATTTTATGCCTTTAACTTCTGTTTGTTTTTATGTATCCAGATTATCGTTGTATGGTATTCCTTTTTTAGCAGGTTTTTATTCAAAGGATTTAATTCTTGAGATGGTTTGTTTAAGATGAATTAATTGTTACATTTTTTTATATTTTATTTCAACTGGTTTAACTGCTTCTTATTCTTTTCGTTTATTTTATTATTCTATGTCAGGAGATAATAATTTTTATTCTAGTTTTTCTTTCAATGATAGAAGATATTTTATTTCTTTTGGTATATTATCTTTATTTTTTGCTGTTTTTGGTGGTAGATTATTATCTTGGTTGATTTTTCCTATTCCTTATATAATTATTTTACCTTATTATTTGAGGTTTTTAACAATTTTTACAGTTGCTTTAGGGGCATATTTGGGTTACTATTTTTCAAATATTAATTTTTCTTATGATTTATTTTCTTTGAATTTTTTGTCTTTTGTTAGATTTTCTGGTTCAATGTGATTTATACCTTATCTTTCAACTGGTTTTATTAGATATTTACCTTTAAGGATAGGTTATTATTCATCAAAGTCTTTTGATTATGGTTGAGGTGAACTATTTGGAGGTCAGGGTTTATACAGATTATTTATTTATTTAATTAATTATATCCAAAATTTATATGATTCAAATTTTAAGATTTATTTATTAACTTTTATTTTTTGAATGTTTATTTTATTAATATTATTCTTTTTATAGAACCTAAATAGCTTATGTTTAGAGTATAACACTGAAGTTGTTATGGAAATAATTTTATTTTTAGGTACATTTATAAATATATGAATATTATTTTTACAGTGAAAATGTAATGTTTTATTTAAACTATATAAATAGAAATGTTAACGGAGTTTAACCGCTAATATAAAAAGTTAGCAGCTTTCATATTGGCTTTACATTTCTTTAATTGGAACTTATTAGTTCAATTATATTATTAACAGTAATACGCCTCTTTTTGGCTTCAATTAACCAGAATAAGGGTATAATTATACCATTTTTTCAGGTCGAAACTGAATGTAATGTTTTACTTCTTATTCATTAAGGTTGATTGATTTAGTCAATACTTTTTGAATGCAACCCAAACGTTATAATTAACTACAACCCTTTAATCTGCTCATTGTAGAGCTCCTTGATTTCATTCATAATATAATCCTCTTAATAATACTAAAATAAAAAATGTTGTAGATATTGTTCATATTGCAATATTTGATGTTTTTATAATAATTACAATTGGTAAAATTAGTGCAATTTCTACATCAAAAATTAAAAAGATTACTGCAATTAGGAAAAATCGAAGTGAGAATGGTATTCGAGCCGATCTTTTTGGATCAAAACCACATTCAAATGGTGATCTTTTTTCTCGATCATTAATTAATTTTTTTGATAGGATTGTTGCAATTAATATAACTATTATTGGTACAATAAATCTAATTAGAATTCTTGTTGATAAAATTAAGATTATTTTTCTTGATAAATTCAAACTTTCTGATTGGAAGTCAAATGTACTAATTATACTAGAAAAATAATTATTTACCTCATCAATAAATTGAAATATATAAGAATAATCAAACTACATCTACAAAATGTCAATATCATGCTGCAGCTTCAAATCCAAAATGGTGGTTAGGTGAGAATTGATTTATTATATGTCGTGCTAAAGATGAAGTTAAGAAGATTGTTCCAATAATTACATGTAAACCATGAAACCCTGTGGCAACAAAAAATGTTGATCCGTATACTGCATCGGCAATAGTAAATGGTGCTTCTCAGTATTCGTATGCTTGTAATAATGTAAAATATAAACCTAGTAGAACTGTAAAAAATAGACCCTGAAGTGCTTGAGTATGATTAGATTCTATTAGTCTATGATGAGCTCATGTTACAGTAACTCCTGAAGCTAGAAGAATGGCTGTATTAAGTAATGGAATTTGTATAGGATTAAAAGGTTTAATTCCTATAGGAGGTCATATTATTCCAAGTTCAATTGTTGGTGCTAATCTTCTTCTAAAAAATGCTCAAAAAAATGATAGAAAGAATAAAACTTCTGATGCAATAAATAAAATTATTCCTCATCGTAGACCAATTGAAACAAATCCTGTATGTAATCCTTGATAAGTTCCTTCTCGTACTACGTCTCGTCATCATTGAATTATTGTTAATAATGTGATTATAAATCCAATAATAAATAAATTTATATTAAATAAATGAAATAATTTAGCTAATCCTGAAACTAAAACTATTGCTCCAATTGCTCCTGTTAATGGTCAAGGTCTATAGTCCACTATATGAAATGGGTGATTTGAATGGGTTGTTAACATAGGTTTAATAAACTTCTCTAGAGTATAATGTTCTTAAAATTGAAAATACATATGCTTGAATTATAGCTACTGCTGATTCTAGAATTAGGAGTATTATTTGTCCAATAATTAATATTGAGATCAGATTTGTTGATATTGTTGGTCCTGTATTTCCTAATAATGTTAATAATAAATGTCCAGCAATTATATTTGCTGCTAATCGAACAGCTAAAGTTCCTGGTCGAATAATATTTCTAATTGTTTCAATTAATACTATAAATGATATAAGTACTGGTGGTGTTCCTTGTGGAACTAAATGGGCAAATATATGATTAGTGTGATTAATTCATCCAAATAATATAAATCTTAATCATATAGGTAATGCAATTGTAAATGTTAATGTTAAATGTCTAGTTCTTGTAAAAATATATGGAAATAGTCCTATAAAATTATTAAATAATATTATAATAAAGATTGAAATAAAAATGAATGTTGTTCCATTAAATGATTTACGCCCTAATAATGTTTTGAATTCATTATGTAAGGTTAAATTTATTTTATTTCATATAATGTTAATTCGTGATGATATTAATCAAAATATTGATGGAATAAGTAATAATCCAATAAATGTTCTAGTTCAATTTATTGAAATATTAAAAATATTAGTTGATGGATCAAAAGTGGAAAATAAATTTGTTATCATTTTCAAGTTTGGTCTTTTCTTTTTATTATTATTTTTTTTGTACTTTTAATAATGTCAGGTTTAAAAGAGAAGAAGTTTATTTGATTAAATAGAATTATTGTAATAGAAAATAAAATAAATAGTGAGAATCATATAAGTGGTGATATTTGAGGGATTTGGTTAAATTACCCCATCAGAAGTAGACGTTAATTTACTATTTTTTGGTTTAAGAGACCATTACTTACTTTCAGTCATCTGATGTTCAAGGTGTACTAATTTTTAGTTATTTTAGATTGACACTCTAATGTTATATTTTAACTAACTCCTTATATAATTTTAGATAATCATTTGATAAATAAATTTACTGAAGTTCTTTCAATAACAATTGGTATAAATCTATGGTTTGCTCCACAGATTTCTGAACATTGACCAAAGAATAATCCTGGTCGATTAATTGTAAATGTTCCTTGGTTTAATCGACCAGGTGTAGCATCAATTTTAATCCCAAGAGCAGGTACTGCTCATGAATGTAAAACGTCTGATGCACTAGTTAAAATTCGAACTTCAGTATTTATTGGTAAAATTGTGCGATTGTCAACATCTAGTAATCGAAATCCATCGATTTCAAGATCTCTTTCTGGTGTTATGTATGTATTAAATTCTACATCTACAAAATCAGAATACTCATATCTTCAATATCATTGTCGTCCAATTGTTTTAATTGTAATTATTGCATCTACTGAATCATCTAGAAGATATAATAACCGTAGTGATGGTAATGCAATAAAAATTAATGTAATAGCTGGTAATGTTGTTCAGATTGTTTCAATTAAATTTCCGTGTAATATATTTCGATTTGTTAATTTAATTATTAATGTATATCTTAATGAATATCCAACAATCACAGTAATTAATAATAATACAACTATAGTATGGTCATGAAAGAATGATAATTGTTCTATCAAAGGAGAAGCTCTATCTTGTAATGATAAGTTTAATCATGTTGCCATTAATTCTAATAAAAGGTTAAACCTTTATATTTAGAGCTTAAATCTATTGCACTAATCTGCCATATTAGAATCTTGAGATTATTGGTAATTCTGAATATCTATGTTCTGCAGGCGGATTATTTTGTAATCATTCTGTTGATCTGTTTATATTTTCTCTAAATATAATGGTTCGATTTATGATTATTCTTTCTCATATAATTAAAATAAACATAGTGATTCCTACAATTGAAATTATAGACCCTATACTAGAAACTACATTTCATGATGTATATGCATCTGGATAATCAGAATATCGTCGTGGTATTCCTGCTAATCCAAGAAAATGTTGAGGAAAGAATGTAAGGTTTACCCCGATAAATATAATAGTGAATTGAATTTTTAATCATGTATTATTTATTGTCAATCCTGTGAATAAAGGATATCATTGAATAATACCTCCTATAATTGCAAATACTGCTCCTATAGATAAAACATAATGGAAATGTGCTACAACATAATAAGTATCATGTAAAACAATATCAAGAGACGAGTTTGCTAAAACTAATCCTGTTAATCCCCCAATTGTAAATAAAAAAATAAATCCAAGGGCTCATAATAATGGAGGATTAAAGTTGAATTTTGTTCCATAAAGGGTTGCCAGTCATCTGAATACTTTAATTCCTGTTGGTACTGCAATAATTATTGTTGCTGATGTAAAGTAGGCTCGTGTATCAACGTCTATTCCTACTGTAAATATATGGTGTGCTCATACAATAAATCCTATTAATCCAATTGATAATATTGCATAAATTATTCCTAAAGTTCCAAATGATTCAATTTTTCCACTTTCTTGACATACAATATGTGAAATAATACCAAATCCTGGTAGGATTAAAATATAGACTTCAGGATGTCCAAAAAATCAAAATAAATGTTGATAAAGAATTGGATCTCCACCACCTGCAGGATCAAAGAATGAAGTATTTAAATTTCGATCAGTTAATAATATGGTAATTGCTCCTGCTAGTACTGGTAATGATAATAGTAATAGGAGTGCTGTAATTACTACTGATCAAACAAATAGTGGTGTTTGATCTAGTGTTATTCCTTCCGACCGTATATTAATTGCAGTTGTAATGAAATTAACTGCTCCTAAAATTGATGAAACACCTGCTAAATGTAATGAAAAGATAGCTAGGTCTACTGATCCTCCTCCATGTGCGATTGCTCCTGCAAGAGGGGGATAAACTGTTCATCCTGTTCCTGCACCATTATCTACTATTGATGATGCGATTAAAAGGGTTAATGATGGTGGTAAAAGTCAAAAACTTATGTTATTTATTCGTGGAAAAGCTATATCTGGTGCCCCAATTATTAATGGAACCAATCAATTACCAAATCCTCCAATTATGATAGGTATTACTATGAAGAAAATTATTACAAATGCATGTGCTGTAATAATAACATTATAAATTTGATCGTCTCCAATTATAGATCCTGGTTGTCCAAGTTCTGCACGAATGATTATTCTTATTGATGTACCTACTATTCCAGCTCATGCTCCAAATATAAAATATAAAGTTCCAATATCCTTATGGTTTGTTGAAAATAATCATTTTTGCGGTGAGATGGCTGAATTTATAGGCGATAGACTGTAAATCTATTCATGAGAACATTCTCTCTCTCACCAGATTATTTCATTGGTCTTATATTCAATTATGATTCTAGACTGCAATTCTAGAGGTGTAAAATTTTACTAAGGCCTAAAAGATCCTTCTTTTAATTTTAACTTTGAAGGTTATTAGTTTAATTAACTTAAGTCCTTAGTAATGAAATTAGTGTTGATGAACAGATTAATCCTATTGTTGAAATTACTACCATAAAAGGTAAAACTAATATTGTTTTTTTAGTTTTAATTCTTAATGATCAGGAATTTTCTGAATATGATAGAATTAATACTGAAAATCTAATTCGTAAATAGTAGTATAATGTAATAGTTGTTAGTACTACTATAATTGTTATAATTGAGGTCATATTATTTTCGATGAGTAATTGAATAATAATCCATTTAGGTAGAAATCCTAAAAAAGGAGGTAGACCACCTAGTGATAATAATGATAGAAACATAACAAATTTAATTTCTGTTTTTACATTATTTGCTGTGTAGATTTGATTTAATATTGACAGGTTTATACTTTTGAATATTAAAACTAAAATTATTCTTAGTAATGAGTAAACTAAAAAATATAGTTCTCATACGTTTTCTCTAACAACTAATGATCTAATTATTCAACCTAAATGACTAATTGATGAGTATGCTAGAATTTGTTTTAATGATGTTTGATTAAGTCCTCCTATTGCTCCAATATAAATTCTTAAAATGTTAACTAAGAAAATAAATGTTTTTAGTTGGATACAATAGGATAAAACTATTATAGGGGCAATTTTTTGCCATGTTATTAGAATTAAACAATTAATTCATCTTGATGCTCTTATTACTTCTGGAAATCAGAAATGGAATGGAGCAGCCCCAATTTTTAACAATAATCTTGATCAGATTATCATAGATGGAATTAAATTTTTTTCTCATCTAATTATATACTTTATTTGAATCAGCAAAATAGAGAATAGTAATATTGTTGATGCTATCGCTTGAACAATGAAGTACTTAATTGCTGATTCATTTATTATTTTATTTTTTCTATTTGCTAATATGGGAATAAACGAGAGTAAGTTGATCTCTAGTCCTATTCAAACTCCAAATCAGGAGTTTGATGAGATGGACAGGATCGTTCCTATCATTAATAATGATAGGAAGAGAAGTTTTTTAGAGTTGTTGTTCATTAAAAAGGAGAGGATTGATGCCTCTATAAACGGGGTATGAACCCATTAGCTTAATTAGCTTACCTTTTTATTTACATTAAGGTGTATGATGCACATTAGTTTTTGATACTAATGGAGATAGTTTAATTCTATCTTATGTAATTTTAATAAGGGTAATTTAAAATTACTTTATTTATCCTATCAAGATAATCCTTTAATCAGGCACCTCATT